CACATTACTAATTGTATTGATAGTTATCTTCGTTTTGAAATCGGTATTAGTATTACTAGTTACATTTCGGGTGATATTGTCAATTACAGCGATGGTTACATTTATAGTTTCATTTGTACTGAAAGTGTAAGTAGTAATGAAAATGGTAGTTCTAGTATAAGAACTAGTAGTAATGGCAGCGATTTCAATATGAGAGAAAATTCTAACGATTCTGATATAAATAAAAAATACAGACATTTATGGGTTCAATGCGAAAATTGTTATGGATTAAATTATAAAAAATTTTTTAGGTCAAAAATGAATATTTGTGAACAGTGTGGATATCATTTGAAAATGAGTAGTTCAGATAGAATCGAAGTTTCGATTGATCCGGATACTTGGGATCCTATGGATGAAGATATGGTCTCTATAGACCCCATAGAATTTCATTCAGAGGAGGAACCATATAGAGATCGTATTGATTCTTATCAAAGAAAGACAGGTTTAACTGAAGCTATTCAAACAGGCATAGGTCAACTAAATGGTATTCCTATAGCAATTGGGGTTATGGATTTTCAGTTTATGGGAGGTAGTATGGGATCCGTAGTAGGCGAGAAAATCACCCGTTTGATCGAGTATGCTACTAATGAATCTCTACCTGTCATTATTGTATGTGCTTCTGGGGGAGCGCGCATGCAAGAAGGAAGTTTGAGCTTGATGCAAATGGCTAAAATATCTTCTGTTTCATATGATTATCAATCAAATAAAAAGTTATTCTATGTATCAATTCTTACATCTCCTACAACTGGTGGAGTGACAGCAAGTTTTGGTATGTTGGGAGATGTCATTATTGCTGAACCTAATGCCTACATTGCATTTGCGGGTAAAAGAGTAATTGAACAAACATTGAATAAGACAGTGCCTGATGGTTTACAATCGGCTGAATATTTATTCCATAAGGGCTTATTCGATCCAATTGTACCACGTAATCCTTTAAAAGGCGTTCTGAGTGAGTTATTTCAACTTCACGGTTTCCTTCCTTTGAATCAAAATAAAAAAGAAAATTAAAATAGAGCACTAGACCCAGTTATTTGTAGCTAACAAGTCTTTCGTTCATCGTAATCAAAAAAACTAAGAAAAATGGTGATTTCCTTGGTAACATAAGTTCCATTTGTGGGAAGAGTCAGAAGGTGGAATTACTTTTTCTTTTTCCCTCTAGATCCATTTTTATCTTACTTTTATTCATGATTAGTACCAATCATTCTATCAACAGGATAAAAGGGTGAATTTTTTTCTTCCTGAGCAATTGAATTGGGAAAAAGAAAAATACAAATTTTCTCTCACTTTCTTAGGTATTAATACATTCTTAGGTAGCAATACAGACAATAATAAAAAATAGAAAATATAGAAATAAAATAGAAAAATATAGAAAGAAGAAATATAGAATAGAGATGATTTCTATATCTACCGAGAACCCCATTTTTACTATGAATCCCTGTTTGTTGGATCAGGTTAGTTAGAGTTGTGAACTGATAAGAAACTCTTTTATATTCGTGTAAAAAGTAACTTAATTTAGTTTTATATTAGATCCCTTGCACTTATTAACTAGTTATTGTTATTTATAATAGATATAGTTATCATAAGACCTCTTTATAAGAGGTACAAATATTAAATCGAGGTACCCATTCTATGACAGATCTTAACTTCCCCTCTATTTTTGTGCCCTTAGTAGGCCTAGTATTTCCGGCAATTGCAATGGCTTCATTATCTCTTTATGTCCAAAAAAATAAGATTGTCTAGATACGATGGGAACAAATCTTATCAATTTATTTGAACACTGGCTAGATTATAATACAGATATTTATTTAGTGTAATATGGTACGATATGTGGCTCTTTCTGAACACAAATGTTGTTATCCACGTAGATAGATTATATCTGCTGCAAGTTAATGTATTTGACTAATTACTACTAATGCTTCGCATCAGAATAGTGCTAGTTGATGAGAGTTACTTCAGCATCAAGAAAAGTAAAGTCAAATTCCATTTGGATTATTTTATTCTCTCAATTCCAATCGAATACAACTGGATCTAGTATAGTATGAACTGGCGATCAGAACATATATGGATAGAACTTATAACGGGGTCTCGAAAAACAAGTAATTTTTGCTGGGCCTGTATCCTTTTTTTAGGTTCACTAGGATTCTTAGTGGTTGGAACTTCCAGTTATCTTGGTAGGAATCTGATATCTGTATTTCCATCTCAGCAAATCATTTTTTTTCCACAAGGTATTGTCATGTCTTTCTATGGGATTGCGGGACTATTCATTAGCTCCTATTTGTGGTGCACAATTTCGTGGAATGTAGGTAGCGGTTATGACCGATTCGATAGAAAAGAAGGAATAGTGTGTATTTTTCGTTGGGGATTTCCTGGAATAAATCGCCGCATCTTCCTTCGCTTCCTTATGCGAGATATCCAATCAATCAGAATGCAGGTTAAAGAGGGTCTTTATCCTCGTCGTGTCCTTTATATGGAAATCAGAGGCCAAGGAGCCATTCCCTTGACTCGTACTGATGAGAATTTTACTCCACGAGAAATTGAACAAAAAGCTGCTGAATTGGCCTATTTCTTGCGTGTACCGATTGAAGGAAAAAGAAACTGAAAAATAACTGTATTTCTCAGTATGAGGGAAAAACTTGCTAACCCCCTTTTATTTACTACAACTGAAGTTTCTTCAGAATGCTCATTCGAGTAAATTAAATTCTATTTTATGTTGCTGTTCTGTTGGCGCGTAGCGCCCCCTAGAATAAAACAAAAGCGGAGAACCCATATGGGTAACTATAATGAAATTAACTATAAAAAAAAAAGAAAATATTCTTAAAAAGAATAAGTTATTTGTATACCAAACCTATTTTGTATATGTACAGAGCCCAACTCCATTCTTTAAATATATCCGAAATTTATTTCGTAATAATAAATTCGTCTTTTTAGGTTCAAGATTTGGAATTGATACCCTATTTCCGGAATGTGTTTAGGCGGTGAAAGTTAAACATTTCGAAAAAATTCATTGATCGGGGGACTCGTCTCGAAATCTAAATAATATTTCTTTCGTTACTTGAAGTATATTTCTTTCGTTACTTGAAGTAGTTTTTGAGTATTCATCAAAAGAAAAAGGAAAAAATGAAGATGAAATTGGTTCGAATTTGCCCAATTGAAATATCTGGAAATACTATTTTCTTTTCTTATTTTTTTTTCATACGAATCCAAAAGGAGTTTTATTCTATTTTTCTATTCTTTATAGATCCAAGGATTCCATTTTTACACAAAAATGAGAATAGATCCATAGGCTCGATACTTTGTTATATAACTCGTTCTTTAGAAAAATATCAGATAGAGTCAACGATTGAAGTAAGTTCATTACCAATTAATTCCCAGATAAAAAATGAAAAAAAAGAAAGCATTGATTTCCATACCATATCTTGTATCTATAGTATTTTTGCCCTGGTGGGTCTCTCTCTCATTTAATAAAAGTCTGGAACCTTGGATTACTAACTGGTGGAATAGCGGGCAATCCGAAACCTTTTTGAATGATATTCAAGAGAAAAACGTTCTAGAAAGATTCATAGAACTAGAAGAACTATTCCTCTTGGACGAAATGATAAAAGAAAACCCAGAGACACATATACAAAAGTTTCGTATAGAAATACACAAGCAAACAATACAATTGATCAAAACACACAATGAATATAATCTCCATATCATTTTGCATTTCTCCACAAATATAATCTGTTTTGTTATTCTAAGTGGTTATTTTTTTCTGAGTAATGAAGAACTTATCATTCTTAATTCTTGGATTCAGGAATTATTGTATAACTTAAGTGACACAATAAAGGCTTTTTCAATTCTTTTAATCACTGATTTATGGATCGGATTTCACTCCACCCATGGTTGGGAACTAATGATTGGTTCGGTCTACAACGATTTTGGATTGGCTCATAACGATCAAATTGTATCTGGTCTTGTTTCCACTTTTCCAGTTATTCTAGATACAATTGTGAAATATTGGATTTTCCATTATTTAAATCGTGTATCTCCTTCACTTGTAATTATTTATCATTCAATGAATGAATGAAGAACTCATTTGATCTCTCGATATCAATCAAATCATAACATAATCTTTTTTCGTGTATAAAAAAAGCATTTTCAATCTTACTTATTCTTTATATTTCTTTTCTACCTGTTAAAGGTATTCATCCTATCCTATATATACTATATTCCACTACAATTATTCCAGTATAATAGCAGATTCGTGGGTAGGGAACTATATTAGCTACCTATCTAATTTATTGTAGAAATTCCGTGATCAATGATTGTACCATGCAAAATAGAAATACTTTTTGGGGGGTAAAGGAACAGATAACTCGATCCATCTTTGTATCGATCATGATATATGTAATAACTCGGGCATCTATTTCAAATGCATATCCCATTTTTGCACAACAGGGTTATGAAAATCCACGAGAAGCAACTGGACGAATTGTATGTGCCAATTGCCATTTAGCTAGTAAGCCCGTGGATATTGAAGTTCCCCAAGCTGTGCTTCCTGATACTGTATTTGAAGCAGTTGTTCGAATCCCTTATGATATGCAACTGAAACAAGTTCTTGCTAATGGTAAAAAAGGAGCTTTGAATGTGGGGGCTGTTCTTATTTTACCCGAAGGATTCGAATTAGCCCCTCCCGATCGCATTTCTCCTGAGGTGAAAGAAAAGATGGGAAATCTTTCTTTTCAGAATTATCGTCCCAATAAAAAAAATATTCTTGTGATAGGTCCCGCTCCTGGTCAGAAATATAGTGAAATCGTCTTTCCTATTCTTTCCCCCGACCCTGCTACGAAAAAAGACGTTCACTTTTTAAAATATCCTATATATGTAGGTGGGAACAGAGGAAGGGGACAGATTTATCCTGATGGAAGCAAAAGTAACAATACAGTCTATAATGCTACATCAGCAGGTATAGTAAGCAA